ACAAGTAAAGAGATTTATTCATTGATAAGAAAAAGAAAAAACGTGAACGGGGATTGGATTGATGATAAAATAGAATCCTTGGTCGCGAACAGTGATTCGATTGATGATAAAGAAAGAGAATTCTTGGTTCTGTTCGCCACCTTAACGACAGAAAAAAGGATTGATCAAATTCTATTGAGTCTGACTCATAGTGATCATTTATCAAAGAATGACTCTGGTTATCAAATGATTGAAGAGCCGGGAGCAATTTACTTACGATACTTAGTTGACATTCATAAAAAGTATCTAATGAATTATGAGTTCAATACACCCTGTTTAGCAGAAAGACGGATATTCCTTGCTCATTATCAGACAATCACTTATTCACAAACCTCGTGTGGGGCGAATAGTTTTCATTTCCCATCTCATGGAAAACCCTTTTCGCTCCGCTTAGCCCTATCCCCCTCTAGGGGTATTTTAGTGATAGGTTCTATAGGAACCGGACGATCCTATTTGGTCAAATACCTAGCAACAAACTCCTATGTTCCTTTCATTACAGTATTTCTGAACAAGTTCCTGGATAACAAGCCTAAGGGTTTTCTTATTGATGATAGTGACGATATTGATGCTAGTGGCGATATTGATGTGAGTGACGATATCGACCGTGACCTTGATACGGAGCTGGAGTTTCTAACTAGGATGAATGCTAGGATGAATGCGCTAACTGTGGATATGATGCCGGAAATAGACCGGTTTTATATCACCCTTCAATTCGAATTAGCAAAAGCAATGTCTCCTTGCATAATATGGATTCCAAACATTCATGATCTGGATGTGAATGAGTCGAATTACTTATCTCTCGGTCTATTAGTGAACCATCTCTCCAGGGATTGTGAAAGATGTTCCACTAGAAATATTCTTGTTATTGCTTCGACCCATATTCCCCAAAAAGTGGATCCTGCTCTAATAGCCCCGAATAAATTAAATACATGCATTAAGATACGAAGACTTCTTATTCCACAACAACGAAAGCACTTTTTCACTCTTTCATATACTAGGGGATTTCGCTTGGAAAAGAAAATGTTCCATACTAATGGATTCGGGTCCATAACAATGGGTTCCGATGTACGAGATCTTGTAGCACTTACCAATGAGGCCCTATCGATTAGTATTACACAGAAAAAATCTATTCTAGACACTAATAGAATTAGATCCGCTCTTCATCGACAAACTTGGGATTTGCGATCCCAGGTAAGATCGGTTCAGGATCATGGGATCCTTTTCTATCAGATAGGAAGGGCTGTTGCACAAAATGTATTTCTAAGTAATTGCCCCATAGATCCTATATCTATCTATATGAAAAAAAAATCATGTAACGAAGGGGATTCTTATTTGTACAAATGGTACTTCGAACTTGGAACGAGCATAAAGAAATTAACGATACTTCTTTATCTTTTGAGTTGTTCTGCCGGATCGGTTGCTCAAGACCTTTGGTCTCTACCCGGACCCGATGAAAAAAATGGGATCACTTATTATGGACTTGTTGAGAATGATTCTGATCTAGTTCACGGCCTATTAGAAGTAGAAGGCGCTCTGGTGGGATCCTCACGGACAGAAAAAGATGGCAGTCAGTTTGATAATGATCGAGTGACATTGCTTCTTCGACCCGAACCAAGGAGTCCCTTAGATATGATGCAAAATGGATCTTGTTCTATCCTTGATCAGAGATTTCTCTATGAAAAATACGAATCGGGGTTTGAAGAAGGGGAAGGAGTCCTCGACCCGCAACAGATAGAGGAAGATTTATTCAATCACATAGTTTGGGCTCCTAGAATATGGAGCCTTTGGGGCTTTCTATTTGATTGTATCGAAAGGCCCAATGAATTGGGATTTCCCTATTGGGCCAGGTCATTTCGGGGCAAGCGGATCATTTATGATGAAGAGGATGAGCTTCAAGAGAATGATTCGGAGTTCTTGCAGAGTGGAACCATGCAGTACGAGATACGAGATAGATCTTCCAAAGAACAAGGCTTTTTTCGAATAAGCCAATTCATTTGGGACCCTGCGGATCCACTCTTTTTCCTATTCAAAGATCAGCCCTTTGTCTCTGTCTTTTCACATCGAGAATTCTTTGCGGATGAAGAGATGTCAAAGGGGCTTCTTACTTCCCAAACGGATCCTCCTACATCTATATATAAGCGCTGGTTTATCAAGAATACGCAAGAAAAGCACTTCGAATTGTTGATTCATCGCCAGAGATGGCTTAGAACCAATAGTTCATTATCTAATGGATTTTTCCGTTCTAATACTCTATCCGAGAGTTATCAGTATTTATCAAACCTGTTCCTATCTAACGGAACGCTATTGGATCAAATGACAAAGGCATTGTTGAGAAAAAGATGGCTTTTCCCGGATGAAATGAAAATTGGATTCATGTAATAGGAGAAAGGTTTCCCACCCCTTAGCCTGAAAGATATGTGGCCATGAAATAGGGATTAAATGGAACAGAATTGAAATCTTA